TTTGGATTCCCTTTTACAAGGGAATTTTGAAAATTCAAATTCTGAAAAAAAGAATAAGTAGATCCATAGAAGATATATGCTATGAATAGACCAAAAATTGCTAAACTTACAGAAGAAATTGCATTAGTGAGAAATTCATATGAATTTATGGAAGAATTAGAACTTTCCTGGAAAAAGTTTATTGAAGGAGTTAGCCACTTTGATAATATGGTTAACTCCGATATTCCATTACCCTTTATTCCATTATCAAAATGGATTCCTATGGATCCAATGAACAAAGTAAAAAGCAGTAATATAAGAAGAGGAAATAGCATAGTATTTCCCGTTTCATGAGGATAGACAAAAGTGTTTTTAGCCACAAAGGGAGTACTAAAGGATCCTATCTTATTTCTTGTATTACCAGGAATTTGGGGTATATTTTGTGAAAAAAAAGAAACCCCACTCTTCATTGTTGATAAAACAAAATCCCTATTGACTCCTTTGGATATGCCTTTTCCCCATAAGGATATTGAATACAAAGAACCTTCTTTAGTACTGCTGTAATTTTGAAAATGAACACGCAAATACCCATCAAAAGTAAGTAAATATATCCGAAACATATAAAATGCAGTTAATCCTGCAGTAAAAGAGGCTATTATTCCAAAAAAGGGTGAATACAACCAACTATTACTAAGGATTTCATCTTTGGACCAGAAGCAAGCAAGAGGTGGAATACCACAAAGAGAAAGTGTACCACATAAAAAAGTAGTTCTTGTAATTGGAACGTATTTTCTTAAACCACCCATAAGAACCATATTCTGACTTTTATCTGGTGAATATCCAACAAGAGGTTCCATTGAATGAATAACGGATCCGGATCCTAAGAACAATAAAGCTTTCGAATAAGCATGAGTGATCAAATGGAATAAAGCAGCTTGATAAGAACCTATACCTAGAGCTAACATCATATAACCCAATTGAGACATTGTAGAATAGGCTAAGCTCCTTTTAATATCTCTCTGAGCAAGAGCTAAAGTGGCTCCTAAGAAGAGTGTTATTGTACCTACTAAAGAAATAAAACTCATTATCAAGGGTAGGGATATGAAAAGAGGAAGAAGTCGAGCTAAAAGAAAAATCCCCGCAGCAACCATAGTTGCTGCGTGTATAAGAGCCGAAATGGGAGTGGGTCCTTCCATAGCATCGGGTAACCATACGTGAAGAGGGAATTGTGCAGATTTTGCAACTGCACCAAGGAATAATAAAAAAGCACACAAAGTAGTAAGTAAGGAATTAATCCCATTATTAGGAATCCAGTTATTAGCTATTTTGAACAAATCCCGAAACTCTAAACTACCCGTTATCCAAAAAAAACCTAAAATTCCTAATAACAGACCAAAATCCCCTACACGATTAGTTACAAAAGCTTTTTGGCAAGCACTCGCTGCAATTGGCCGTGTAAACCAAAAGCCTATCAATAAATAGGAACACATTCCGACAAGTTCCCAAAAAAAATAAATTTGTATCAAATTGGAACTAGTAACCAATCCCAACATGGCAGTATTAAAAAAACTTATATAAACAAAAAATCTCAAATATCCTTCATCGTGAGACATATAATCGTCACTATAAATAAGAACCAAGATTCCTACAGTAGTAATTAGTATTAACATAATAGACGTAAGGGGGTCGATCAAGTATCCAAATTCTAAGGAAAAATCATTATTGATGGTCCAAGACCATAGATATTGATAGATAGAACTTCCATTTATTTGTTGAATAGACAGGTGAACTGAGAATACCAGAGCTATACTTAAGAGTAAAATACTAGGAAAAGCCCATATGCGACGAAGATTTTTTGTTGCTGTCGGAATAAGAAAAAGTCCAAATCCCATTGACATAATAACTGGAAGTGGGAGAAGAGGGATTACCCAGGCATATTGATATGTATGTTCCATAAGAAAAGAAATAGCAATTTTTAGTTGAAATTTATAGTTCAATTTTTCTAATTGTTTCCGATTCACCAAACCTACTCTTATCTCTCTCTAAAGGAATTAAAAAAACAAAATAAGAATAAGAAAAAATGCTGGAATTCTGGATTTTTCAAAATTTGTCTCATTAAAATATTAAAAAATTCAGAATGGGTTTAGTTGCTTAAATTCAAAAAGTGAATCAAAGAATTTCGTTATCTAGTTATTAGTAAAAAAAATATTTATTAAAATACAAAAAAAGATTGAATCATTTTACTTTCTATTCATTTTTGTATTTCTTTCTCTTAAAATAAAGGAGCTCTCTTGTTTCGTAATTGATTGATTGAATTCCAAAGAAAACCTATATTTATAGTATAGGAAATTCTCGAATATTGCTTACTTCATATAAAAGGAAATCCTAATGACTAGAATTCTCTAAGTTTTAGAATGTTTAAGAGACTAAGTCTTTTTTTTTTTTGATTGGAATTCAATTATGAAATACCGTTCTGAACTTAATTAACTAATTGAATTTTACTTTCTTTTTATCTCCCCATCTTATATGAGGGCTTATCCCCCATACCCTATATTTATATATGGAGTATATTTGATATATAAATTGATTTAAATAGAAAGTCTTAAAAAAACTCTTGTCTTATCCACATTAGACAAAATGAACTAAAAAAGAATTTCGAATTTCAGTATCTTTCAGTATCTAAGTATAAATACTAAGAAAAAAGAGAAAGAAGGATTGATTTGCGGCAATAGATGTCTTTCACATACAACTAGAAAAAAGTAATCCCCTTTTTAAATGGCAGTTCCAAAAAAACGTACTTCGATGTCAAAAAAGCGTATTCGTAAAAATCTTTGGAAGAAAAAGACTTATTTTTCCATAGTACAATCTTATTCTTTAGCAAAATCAAGATCATTTTGTAGCGGCAACGAGCATCCAAAACCAAAAGGTTTTTCTGGGCAACAAACAAACAAATAATAAGGTTTTGGAATAATCTGAATTGAACTATCCCAACCCAAAGAAATTCCAATTATTTAACATGAATGAATAATTCGGATTAATTAATGAATGTACTTTTATGTGTTGAATTCCTCGGTACAATATTATTAGAACGAATCCCTCCGTTATCCGTTATATAGAACAAAAGTTTTTGGTATATTGTGTCCTCAGTATTCTTTTCCTAGCAAAGAACTTTTTTTCATAATAGAATCCTCATATTTTTTTATGAGGATTCTATTACCAAAAGTAGACTATTCTTGCAATAGGACTTACAACCTCTACCTATCTTATCCAATCTTATCCAAAATTCCCATATAAATAAGTTTAGGACTGGTAAATCATATTAATAAGAGCGTAAAGGGTTTCATTCTATAAATTTTTCTAAAATACAAAATTTTTTGTAGTTAATGATGAAATTCTAATGTTCCTAGATTCTATGGCCTCTCCCAGTCTCGACGATTCGCGAGAAAATAACTATTATTCTTTTAAGTTAACTATTATTTGAAGTTAGCCGCCATGGTGAAATTGGTAGACACGCTGCTCTTAGGAAGCAGTGCTCAAGCATCTCGGTTCGAGTCCGAGTGGCGGCATTCTCGAAAAAGAATACAATAGATTAGAAAATGGATTCAATTCGAAATTTCCAATTTTGTAATGGGACCTTATCCTTATGCTATTTGCAACTTTAGAACATATACTAACTCATATCTCTTTCTCAACCATTTCAATTGTGATTACGATTCATTTGATAACCTTATTAGTTCGTGAACTTAGGGGATTACGTGATTCGTCAGAAAAAGGAATGATAACTACTTTTTTCTCTATAACAGGATTCTTAGTTTCTCGTTGGGTTTCTTCGGGACATTTTCCATTAAGTAATTTATATGAGTCATTGATCTTCCTTTCATGGGCTCTGTATATTCTTCATACTATTCCTAAGATACAGAACTCGAAAAATTATTTAAGCACAATAACTACGCCAAGTACTATTTTAACGCAAGGCTTTGCCACGTCGGGTCTTTTAACTGAAATGCATCAATCCACAATACTAGTACCTGCTCTACAATCTCAGTGGTTAATGATGCATGTCAGTATGATGTTACTAAGCTATGCAACTCTTTTGTGCGGATCCTTATTATCCGCCGCTCTTCTAATCATTCGATTTCGAAAGAATTTCGATTTCTTTTCTAAAAAGAAAAAAAATGTTTTACTTAAAACATTTTTCTTTAGTGAGATTGAATATTTATATGCAAAAAGAAGTGCTTTAAAAAACACCTCTTTTCCCGCATTTCAAAATTATTACAAATATCAATTAACTGAGCGTTTGGATTCTTGGAGTTATCGTGTCATTAGTCTAGGGTTTACTCTTTTAACCATAGGTATTCTTTGTGGAGCAGTATGGGCTAATGAGGCATGGGGATCCTATTGGAATTGGGATCCTAAGGAAACTTGGGCATTTATTACCTGGACCATATTTGCAATATATTTACATAGTAGAACAAATCCAAATTGGAAGGGTACGAATTCCGCACTTGTAGCTTCGATAGGATTTCTTATAATTTGGATCTGCTATTTTGGTATCAATCTGTTAGGAATAGGTTTACATAGTTATGGTTCATTTACATTACCATCTAAATGATTACATAACATAAAACCCTCATAAAATGAAGGTTTTTTCCTTTTTTGTTTGATTTGAGAACCCCTTGAACGTCTTTTCAAAGGGTTCTCAAAAATTCGAGATAGATCTAATTAGACTTTTTTACTTTTTTATGAATTTTATGTTTTTTCCACTATGGAATATAGAGCGGACTAGTTAAAAAAAGAAAATCCTATTTAGGATAATAATTGGATAATAGAGCCTCTACCCTGTCAACGGATAGCGAGAGAACTAAATCTGGATAAATACCAATTCCTATTACTGGTAAAAAGATACAGATTAAAAGAAAGAGTTCCCGTGGTCCAGAATCCACAAAATTTTCGTTTGGAACATGAAATAGCTTGTATCCATAGAACATCTGGCGTAACATAGATAATAAATAAATAGGAGTTAATATCATTCCAATTGCCATTACAAAAGTAATTAGCATTTTTGGCATTAACATAAATTTGGGACTAGTAATTAGTCCAAAAAATACTACTAATTCTGCAACAAAACCGCTCATTCCTGGCAAGGCAAGAGAAGCCATTGAAAAGCTACTAAACATGGTAAAAATTTTTGGCATTGGAATAGATATTCCCCCCAGTTCTTCGAGATAAACAAGACGCACTCTATCACAAGCCGTTCCCGCCAAGAAAAAAAGTGTAGCACCAATAAATCCATGGGATAATATTTGCAAAATAGCTCCATTTAGTCCAATGTTGGTTATGGAACCAATTCCTATAATTATGAAACCCATGTGAGATACGGAGGAGTAGGCTATTCTTTTTTTGAAATTTCGTTGACCAAGAGAAGTTGAAGCTGCATAGATTATTTGCACCGCTCCTATTATTACCAACCAAGGGGAAAATAGATAATGAGCATGAGGTAACAATTCCATATTGATCCGAATCAATCCGTATGCTCCCATCTTTAATAGAATTCCGGCTAAAAGCATACATGTACTGTAATGCGCTTCCCCATGGGTATCTGGTAACCACGTATGTAGAGGTATAATCGGCAATTTGACAGCATAAGCAATAAGGAAGCCAAAATACAGTAGTATTTCCAATGTTGCAGGGTATGATTGATTAATCAATCTTTCCAAATCTAATCCGGTGGAACCATATAACCCCATACCCAGAACTCCAATTAAGAAAAAAATGGAACCGCCTGCAGTATACAAAATAAACTTGGTAGCTGAATACAGACGCCTCTTTCCCCCCCACATGGATAAAAGTAAGTAAACAGGGATTAATTCTAACTCCCACATGATAAAAAAAAGTAAAAGGTCTCGTGAAGAAAATAATCCTATTTGACCGCTATACATTGCTAGCATCAGGAAATAGAATAATCGCGAATTCCGGGTAACCGGCCAAGCCGCTAAAGTAGCTAAAGTTGTGATAAATCCTGTCAATAAAATAGATCCTAATGAAAGTCCATCGATTCCCAATCTCCAGTGGAAATCCAAAATATCTATCCATTTAGAATCCTCCTTTAATTGGATTAAGGGATCCTCCAATTGGAAATGATAACAGAATGCATAAGTCATTAGAAGGAATTCTAATAAACAAATAGATATAGTATACCACCTAACGATTTTATTTCCTTTATGAGGTAAAAAGAAAATTAATGAACCTGCAAATATCGGCAAAACAACAAGTATTGTTAACCAAGGAAAATAACTCATGATAAAGTAATAAAGACAAGATACGTTTTGACCAGAAAAGCCCATGCTCGATTATTTCGAGCACAGGCTTCTTCGGTAAAGAGGAATCAGACGATTCAAGTGGAGTTTTTTGTAACGTATCAATAAGATAGAGCCATGCTGCGGGTTGTTTCAGGCCCTAAATAAACGCGGACACTTAAAAAATCTGTTGGGCAGGCGGATTCGCATCTCTTACAACCCACACAATCTTCGGTTCTCGGCGCGGAAGCAATTTGCTTGGCTTTACATCCATCCCAAGGTATCATTTCTAATACATCTGTTGGACAAGCTCGTACACATTGAGTGCATCCTATACATGTATCATAAATTTTTACAGAATGTGACATTGGATCTCTAAATTTTCCTTTTCAACATAAAAATTTTCGATCTGGTAAAAATGAAATTAGTACTATATAAATTAGATGTATTGTAGACACCAGACGAAGCAATGGTTTATCCAAACTTTAACAAAAAATGCAATATATTTCTTAATATGTTTGTGAGAAAGCGTGAAAAGAGCCAAGAGACTTGAATTTAAGACTTCAACAGTCATAATTATACGAATTCTACATACTAATTCGAATTACCCAATAAATTGGGTATCATCTTTTCAATATAAATTATTGCAATATTCAAATTGCAATATCAATGAATTGCAAAAATGCAATATTCAATAAGTAAAAAAGAATACTCTGAAATAACCTACTCAAAAAATGGATATTATTAAATACTAATAAGAAAATAAGATTCGATTTCTATTCATCTTAATGTTCCGTATTATTATATATGCGCTTTTGTTTAGAGGATTCTATGTCTAATTATTCAAAAAATTAGATTGATTGATACGAGTTGATTTCCTGTTACGATGGATGGAAGAAAGAATGGATAGTCCAATAGCTGCTTCAGCAGCCGCAAGGGCTATAACAAAAATTGCGAAAATGTCTCCTTTTAATTGGCGACTATCAAATAGATCAGAAAATGTTACGAGATTTAGATTAATTGAATTCAGTATAAGTTCAAGACATATTAGAGCTCTAACCATGTTTCGGCTTGTGATCAATCCATAGATACCAATCGAAAATAAATAGACACTCAAAAGAAGTACATGCTCAAACATCATTAACTAACTCCTTATCAAGCTCGATTCATTTCAATATGAGGACAAGAATTGAACCGATTCAATTAATTAGAATAGAACAATTACGCAACAAAAGAGAAAAGAAGGTATTTGTTGTGTTGGCAGTAGATGGGTTTTACTAAATCAAAATTGTGATTCTTTAGTTATTTATTTGATATTTGAAATTCTAAGAATTTTGACTCATTCTAAGTATTTCTTATTGTCGAGCCATAGTAATTGCACCTATTAAAGAAACTAGAAGAATTAGGGAAATGAGTTCAAATGGAAGATAAAAATCGGTTGCTAAATGAATCCCAATTTGTTGAACGTTATTTATGAGACCCTGTTCTACTATTTGGTTTGATCTTGTAGTCCAAAGAATTCCATACCACGACGTATCTGGGATAGTAGTCATTAGTGAAAAAGGAATAGTTATACAAAGGAGTAAAGTAAACCCATCTCCAATAGTCCAATAATTCTTATCTTTAGACCACTCTGAACCGTTTACAAACATTACAGCAAATATGATCAATACATTTATGGCTCCCACATAAATAAGAAGTTGTGCGACAGCTACAAAGTAGGAATTCAATAAAAAATAGAATAAGGATATACAAACAAGAACTAATCCCAGCGAAAAGGCAGAATAAATTGGGTTGGTAAGTAATACTACTCCTAGACCCCCTAGTAGAAGAACAAATCCCCCAAATAGCACAAGAATCTCATGTATTGGTCCAGGTAAATCCATTATGGATAATAATAAATTTATAGTATAAAATTTTTCATGAACTGACTAAAACTAAAAGATTCAAGGAAGGAAAAAAGTATTAGGATATTTTTTTGTATATGTATATTAAGTTGTTAAGCAGTAGTTATTCTTTTTTCGTTATAGTTAGTCAAAAATGGATTTTTCTAACAAAAAAATCCTAATACCTAGTAATCAGTAATCGTTCTTGAATTCCAAGATTTTTCTTCGTCTATTTGACTTTGAGGCGAATTCCTAATTGTTTGAATTGTGTAATCTCCCATTATGGAGATTGGTAACCGACTCAAAGCAATTTGATTGTAATTCAATTCATGACGATCATAAGTAGAAAGTTCATATTCTTCAGTCATTGATAAACAATTTGTCGGACAGTATTCAACACAGTTACCACAAAATATACAAACTCCGAAATCAATACTATAATTAAGCAATTGTTTCCTTTTAATATCCTTTTCAAATCTCCAATCCACAAGAGGTAGATCTATTGGGCATACGCGAACACATACTTCACAAGCAATGCATTTATCAAATTCAAAGTGTATTCGCCCCCGGAAACGCTCCGATGTAATTGATTTTTCATAAGGGTAGTGAATCGTTATAGGTAAACGATTTGTGTGGGATAAGGTAATTATGAAACTTTGACCAATGTATCTTGCGGCGCGTATTGTTTGTTGACCATAACTAATGAACCCAGTTAGCATAGGGAACATATTCTAAATATATATGAAAAAGGTATGTTTCTTTCTCTTGTTTGAGAGAACTTTTGTGTTGAAAATATTCTTACTGTTATTGTATTATCTTATTTATAGTGAAACTAGTTGGGAAGAAGTTGTTAATAAGAGATTGCCCAGAGAAATAGGTAAAAGAAATTTCCATCCAAGATTTAATAACTGATCCATTCTCATCCTGGGTAAAGTCCATCTTATTGTGATAGAAATGAAGAGAAATAAATAAGCTTTAGTTAATGTAATAAAGATACCTATTACTATTTCCAAAATTCCAATTATTTTATTCATTTGGAAAAATCCAAAAAAGGATATATAGGGAATAGAGAAATTCCACCCGCCTAAGTATAGAACAGTTACAAATAAAGAGGAAACTAATAAATTTAGGTAAGAAACAAGATAAAATAAACCATATTTAATACCAGAATATTCGGTTTGATAACCTGCTACTAATTCTTCTTCTGCTTCTGGTAAATCAAAGGGTAATCTTTCACATTCTGCCAAAGAAGAAATTAGAAAAACTAGAAAACCTATAGGCTGACGCCAAAGATTCCATCCAAAAAAACCATATTTGGACTGTGCTTCAACTATATCAACTGTACTTGAACTGTTAGATAATCATAGTCGATGATAACATCACAGTTCCCACCGCTATTCCAAAACCGTACATGAAACCTTAGCTTCATACGGCTCCTCTATGATCAGAAAAAAGGAAAGGATTGTTTCATTTCGGTATTATCCCCTGGGCATAGATAGAATTAGGTAAGATAAAATGGATTGGAAAGCCCCAAATTAGACCAAAGCAATTCCGTCTGCTAGAATAACAAAAAAGCGCTTCCGAATTGATCTCATCCTTTATATAATAAAATAATAATTTTTCTTTGTTCGGTAATAACTTAATATTGGAATAAAACACTCGTTATAGCAATTAATAAATGGAAAGAATTGGGCATTAGTTCATGAGGAATTCTGTATGAATAGGGATAAAGGAAGGAAAGAATAAATAAAGATCCTTTTTTGTATTGCATTCCATATCTTTTGTCCTATTCTTCTTTCCCGGGGAAGGGTATACTTAAAAAGAAAAAAGAATAAAGGGTTAATTCGTTCTTGATAGCCATTTCTTTAACAAGTGAATGGGAACATACTCTAGACCGGAATCCGAAGAAAGTACTACTTGATCATTTCCACCAATTTCAAGTCCTTATTACGATTCCTTTTATGAGGAAAAATGTCTAATGATTTAGATTCTCTCATTACTAATCCTGTATGTACTTTAGTGTTCCTAATCCCTCACTAACTTTTGATGGATTGCCTTATGGTTATAAGTTATAGTAATAACTCAAAATATTCTAGTAATGGAATTCCATATCGCGAATCCTTTATTCTTGCCCGCTTCAAGATATGATGACTAATCAAACAATCTCAACCTTGGGGTAAAGAGTTTACACTGCTTATGTTTACTTTAATTTTTTTCTTGTACGTAGGAAATGAGATTTTGTATTTTTACTACAAATTAATAAGCTGTTTTGTTTCACTCATATAGCTATCTAGTTTAACTTACCAACCCGAATACAGAATAAGCAAAGGAAGATAAGCATTCAATGTATTTTAGAGGAAAAAGATCCTATTTTAACGAATCACACGTAGAGATATTGCTAGCACACAAAAAGTTAATGGTATTTCATAACTAATAGATTGAGCAGCCGCTCGTAGACCGCCTGAAAAAGAATATTTATTATTTGAGCTATATCCTGCCATGAGAAGACCAATAGGAGCAATACTTGAAATGGCAATCCATAAAAAAACACCAATACTAAGATCAGCTAAAACAAAACGATATCCCAAAGGGATAACTAAAAAACTTAATAAAATGGATATGACTGCTATAGAGGGACCAATGCTAAATAAAGGAATATCTCCTCGGGATGGGAGGATATCCTCTTTAAAAAGTAGCTTAGTTCCATCTGCTATAGCTTGAAGCAGTCCCAGGGGGCCAGCATATTCAGGACCAATACGTTGTTGTATCGATGCGGATATTTCTCTTTCTAACCACACAATTACGAGTACTTCTATTGTGATTCCCAGTAGGAGGGTCAAAATGGGTAGAATCCATATCAGTCCGTAAATTTCTTTTAATAATTCCGATTTCGAAAAAGAATTGATAGTTTCTACCTCTACCCTATCTATTATCATTTCAACGATCAACTTCCCCCATAATGATATCTATACTACCTAATATCGTCATGATATCAGCCAATTTCATTTTTTTAACTAGCTGAGGAAGAATTTGCAAATTAATAAAACCAGGTGGACGAATTTTCCACCTCCAGGGGAAAAGACTATCATCTCCTACCAGATAAATTCCTAATTCACCTTTTGGAGCTTCTACTCTTACATAAAGCTCTTGCTTTGATAATTCAAAATTGGGCGAAGGTTTTTTACCAAGAAATCGATATTCAAAATCATTCCATTCGGAATTCTTTGCTTTCTTAAAGCGTCGGGCTTCTAAATTCTCATAAGGTCCTCCCGGAATTTTCTCTACAGCCTGTTGAATAATTTTTATGGATTCCCTCATTTCACCGATTCGTACTAAATAGCGAGCTAACGAATCTCCTTCTTTTTGCCATTGTACTTTCCAATCAAATTGATTGTAAGACTCATAAGGATCAATTTTACGAAGATCCCATTGTATTCCAGAAGCTCGTAACATTGGGCCCGATAAGCCCCAATTTACAGCTTCTTCTCCGCTAATAAAACCGACTCCTTCAACTCGTTCTAAAAAAATAGGATTCTGTGTAATAAGTTGTTGATATTCAACAACTCCTCGTAAAAAATAATCACAGAAATCTAAACATTTATCCATCCATCCATAAGGTAGATCGGCAGCTACTCCTCCGATGCGAAAGTAATTATGCATCATTCGCATACCTGTAGCAGCTTCAAATAGATCATATATCAATTCTCTCTCTCTAAAAATGTAGAAAAAAGGAGTCTGTGCCCCGAGATCCGCCATAAAAGGTCCAAGCCATAACAAGTGAGAAGCTATACGGCTCAATTCTAACATAATTACCCTAATATAGCTGGCTCTTTGGGGTATTTGAATATTCTCCAAAAATTCTGGTGCATTTACCGTTATTGCTTCTGTAAACATAGTAGCTAAATAATCCCACCGTGTTACATAAGGCAAGTATTGTATAATAGTTCTGTTTTCTGCGATTTTTTCCATTCCTCTGTGTAAATACCCTAATATGGGTTCGCAATCAATAACATCTTCACCATCGAGAGTAACGATCAATCGAAGAACACCATGCATTGATGGATGGTGAGGGCCCATATTGACTATCATGAGATCTTTTCTTGTAAGTGGTAGACTCATATCCTTGTTCTTATTCTTTTTTCCATGAAAATGGATTATTCCATGAATTCCTCAAAACGAGGCTCATCAAAATGCAAAATCTAAGACTACTATAAGACTACTAATAAAATAAGAAAAAAATTCGAACGATTAAATTACTTCTCCCGAATATCCAACTGACTGATTAATTTCTTATAACGTACTCTATTTTTCTTTGCCAAATAAGCCAGCAAACGTTGAC